TTGGTAAGTATTAAAATTTTTCCTCCATTTTTCTAGTCATTTTTATGATCATCGATCCTCGAGGGGTCCCTTTACCATTCTGTATAAATGCGCTATTCTATTTGTACAGATATGGTAGGGGGCACATTCAAGCCTTGTTTATCCACTAGATTAGTTACGAGTTCTTCGTGTCATCACGCGGGGTAGAGCAGTTTGGTAGCTCGCAAGGCTCATAACCTTGAAGTCATGGGTTCAAATCCCGTCTCCGCAACATTTTTTTTTTACAAAACAAAATTCGAGTTGTCCCCGTTAACGAGTAATTAAGTAATTAATGACTCTTTTTCTTTTGGAACGGGAGGAAATAAAGGAAGATAGGGGATAGAATCCCTATACTATCATGGTTAACTATACGGAATAGTTTAACCTATTCAATAAAGAAATAAATTACCTTGGGCGGATAGCGGGAATCGAACCCGCGTCTTCTCCTTGGCAAAGAGAAATTTTACCATTCGACTATATCCGCATTTTTTTTGTTCTTGATACACAATGTCTTCTGGATCATATTTGTGAACAGCTATCCTAGCTATTTTTTTCAGGACGCTTCTTTTTTTTTTTATTATATTCTAATTATATTAATATTCTCTTTAATATTCTATATTAATATTTCCATTATTTCTTTTAATATTCCATATTTATATAAAATAGAAAATAAATAGAGAAATTCTTTTTCTTTTTCTATAAAATAGAAAATAAATAGATAAATAGAAATTATTCTATAATTATTCTATATAGTATATAAATAATATTATAATATATAATAATATATAAATAATATAGAACTAGAAAGTATTATTTCTATATTATATACTTAATTCGAATTCTATATCGATATATTCGAATTCTATATCGATATATTTTCTATATAAATAGAAAAATAGAGAATATGTAATTATATATATAAATAGAATATGTAATTTCAATGTAATTTCGAAAATATAATATAGGTTTTATTATTATTAAATATAGTTTTTATTCTATAGAAATATAGAATTTATATAGAACTTATTCTACTCAATTTCTATATTTTATTATATTATATAGAATTTCGAACATTATTTCGAAAATTTTAGAAAACATTCTTTTTTTTTTTAGAATATAAGATTTTCTCTTTCTATCTATTTTCTATTTCTAATTACTAATAGATTATAATTAATAGATTCATTTATAATTATCATATTTAATTCTAATAGAATATTGAGAATTAAAAAAATTCTTTAATAATATTAATAAAAAAAAATTCAAATAAATAATTAGTAAAAGAATTTTTTTATCACATTAAACCTCATTTCACAGTTAATTACATTTACAAATTGCAAAAAAGTTTGACCCCTCCCTCGAATTTTTTGTTTTCTTTAATTTGTATTTTGCATTTTAGGAACTTAGACTTATTGAATTTGAATATCTTTCGCAACCCGAAAGAGTTCAGGGGAGGGGTCATTTTCATTTCATTTTTGTATCTAGAACAAATACGTTCAAGAGATGAGAGAATTAAGGATACCTACCAGAAAGACTAATCCAATCCATAATGATGTACCGGAAAATACAACATTTTTGTTACTCGACCACCCATCAGGAGACGAAAAAACAACGGGTACACTAATCAGTAAGATTGATGAAGTAGCAATTAATGCAAAAACAGCCAATTGGAAAGCAATAGTCATGTTTCTAATCCTCCAAGCTACCAACAAAAGAACTATACCATTTGATCCCTCTATTAACCAAAAAAATTGTAAAAAAAAAATGCATCATGGGGGGATTGTGCCATGAATTCATTGATTCTATATGACTTATTACTACCCTTTCCCATTCTGTTTATTTGAACATGGAGTCGAGAGTCGTTTTTTACTTCACAAATAAAATAGTCATACTAGATCCTGCATCCGTCTATATATTATAGATATATAAATAGACTTATCGACTCATACCAAATTGATTTTTTTTATAGTACAGTGATGGTATGAACTCCTATGACCCTTTCTATTCGGCGAAAAAAAAATAAAATAGTAAAATAGAAATTACCTTTCGGAGAGATGGCCGAGTGGTTGATAGCTCCGGTCTTGAAAACCGGTATAGTTCGCAAAGAACTATCGAGGGTTCGAATCCCTCTCTCTCCTTTTCTCGATGAATAAATTTATGTGTTTAATGGAAATGGCTCGGCTATGTCACCTAGCCGAGCCAGAAAAAAAAAGAGATTAGATCTAAATGAGTTGAAAAGAAAGGAAAAAGTAATACTTTTTATTTAAGTATGAGTATGACTTAATCCACCCAATCCATATGTATTATTGAATCAAATAGATTCCCACTTTAAGTATTGGATCTCTTGTCTCAGTTAATTAAGAGGAGTCATGGAGAGAACGGGTTCAAAATCACGATCAATTCCTTTTTCAAATCCTGCTGCAGCTGCACGAGCCCTTCCCGCGTGCCATAAATGACCTACGAATAGGAAGAAACCTAGAACAAA